AGAACGAATCACCCTTTTACCACTAAACTATACCCGCTACATATTATTGTATAGTATATGAGTATATGAATGGACCATTTGTCGAACAAAAGAGTGAGGCGCAATCAAGATAGCACCAGAATCATGAAAATTCTAGCGTTGACGCTTCGTCCTGGGGGGACTTAAGTAGGCGAAGAGCAGAAAGCTTACTTAAATAACATAAAAAAAAAGTTATAGTTATATTATACTTTTCTTTTCGTTTGATACGAAGTCATTACTGACAGTCCCGGTCTGAAAGAATCATTGAAGCTGGATCATAGAAAGGATGAAATCTGCATACATGGTTCCTTTTTTTCAACTTCTCTTTCAATTGCCAGATCTTACTTATGAATTAAGAATTCGGGTCAATTGGATCTCAATTGTTCAAATAAAGCTTGTCTCTTGAACAAATAAATGAGTTATATTATAACTACGTTTATAAATATGTGTGTTTAATATTTAATATTTGATATTTTATTTCATTTTTTATATTAATTTAATATTTTTTATTCCAGTTTCTTTTTCCAGTAAGTAATAAATTGATAAAAAGAAAATAAAAAAAAAATATAAATATAATAAAAATATAATATATATATATTAATAATATTAATTTAATATTATTAATATTAAATATTAAATATATTAATAATATTAAGTAATTAATATTAAGTAATGATATTAAGTAAGTAATGATATTAAGATTAAGTATTAATATTAAGTATTAATATAATATTGAGTATTAATAATAAGAAATGACACTTCAACAAGTATTTTTGATTGATATCAAATCATTATTAAATCATTTTATCTATGGAAATACTGGCCTGGCCAGGCCAGTACTTAAACCAAGTTGGGGGAATAAACCTTTCGTACAAAATAAAAGAAGTAGGGTATTTTTCTATTGGGGATATCCGTTTCGAATCATTATCTAAATTGAATTCCTGATCCAATTTCTTCTTAAAATTTTTTCTTATCTTATATTTATATATATATATTACTTTATTGTTCTTTATTGTTCTTTTTATATTATATATCTTTTATCTTTATTCTTTTTTTTTATCTTTATTCTTTTTTTTTTATCTTTATTCTTTTTTTCTTTATACTTTATAATATTTTTTATTATTTATTATTTTTATTTATTATAATAAATAAATATAATTATAATAATATAATAAATAAATATAAATATTAATAAAAGAATATATAAAAAAAATAGATAAATAAAAAAGGAAAACGAATTATCAATCTTTACTTCACGTGTCACATCACATAAAAAACTTTCCATTTTAAAATGGGGATGCGGAGAGATGGCTGAGTGGACTAAAGCGGCGGATTGCTAATCCGTTGTACGAGTTTTTCGTACCGAGGGTTCGAATCCCTCTCTCTCCGCTTCTTCTGATTACTTGAGACTTTCGAATTCGAATTCGAAGGAATTTCGATCCCTTGATTTTCTCATAGGTAAATGTATGGAATACATAAAATCATAAGAAAAAATTTTGAAAAAGCAGGAAAAACTAAAAATATCTTTTTTTTATTCCTCACGTCCAGGATTACGCTCTGGATCATTAGATAAAAATCCGAAGATGAAGAGAGAAATAAAGAATATCACTACTGTATAAACGAATAGTTTGAGAGTAAGCATTACACAATCTCCAAGATCTTTTTTTTTTTTTTTAGGTAATAGATTACTTATTTTTTACCACATACACTATTTTGTTTTGACATGACACCCCCCAAAAAATGAAGTGTTTTTTGAAAAGAAAGTCATTTTCACGAATTTCTTTGGAATAAGATTTTTATTCCTTCGTTATCAAAAATTTCTTGTCATATGATTAGGTATTGTAGGCAACCTAATAAAATCTTTGCTCACTGTAAGGTTAGAACGAGGAAATAAGCTGATCAAAATTCATCGCCGCGGTTATTCAATATACAAGAATTTCTATTTTTGAATCGAGGGTTCATAATGTAAGACTTATCTGGTCTTATCAATTTTTCGAATTTTGATTTATCGAATAAATCATGAATTTAGCAGAGTATTAAATCATCGAAAACTTACAGCAGCTTGCCAAACAAAGGCTAAGAGAAAAAAAAGTACAGGTATGACAGGCATAACATCTACGATTGGATTTAAAAAGGCATAAGCTTCGGGCAATTTGGCGAAGAAAAAACTACTCGAATAAAAGACAGAATTAAGACAGATACAGATTAAACTAAAGATATTAAGCATAACAAAATTTCGTTCTTGTAGATTAGATAATTTTATTCTGATTGAGTTTTTTTTATAAGGGAAAAAAAAGACAAGTCAAAAAATCTTTCTTTTTCTTCGAACTCTCCCAAATAAAAATAAATCCTTCCTTCCTTCCATTCTCAAATGAGAATACAAGGAATTCCATTTTCATACAATATCTTAACTGAATTCCATGTAATGATCAATGAATTTTTTTGATTCTATATCTACATGTGTTGAATCCTAGCAACAATATATCCCCAATGTATTTATTTTATTTTTATTGGGTTGGGATTGACGAATAACCAATACCAATATTAATGTTTATTAGTGTCGAATAGAAATTCGAAATGGGGCGTGGCCAAGCGGTAAGGCAGCGGGTTTTGGTCCCGTTACTCGGAGGTTCGAATCCTTCCGTCCCAGATCGTTTCCATCAGAAACGAAAGATGGGATCACATTGTATCCCACATGAAACATAAAATTGTTAACGAGAACAATCTTTTGTTCTGAATTCTAAGAATCATTCCTAGAATCATATTTTTTCTTTCATTTGGTTTCTCACAAACGTAATCAAGTGAGAAATGTGGGTGGAAATAAATATCTTTTTTTTTATTCAAAAAAGAAATTCTGGGTTTATCATTCACATTCAGGATCACATTCAGGATATGCTCGTACTACTTAATATTATATTCATTTTAAAGTTAGCTACTTATGAAAACTTTATGTCCCATATCTATGAAATGTCAATTCTCACATGAAGCATTCTGAATCGAAATGTGAATGAAAGAAAGGCCTCTTTATTCCCTTACCAAGGGTAAAATAAAAAATCCTAAAGTAAATAAATGGGGTATCCCAATTCCACAGTCTATGCGGAGACTAAAGAGTAGGGAGTTTTTGGTACTAATTTCATTACTGGTCTTAAAACTTCTAAAGCTGGTGTGGGAAAAAAATAGTAAAAACAAATTGAACCGGACCCCATTTTTTTGTATTTTATCTGGTTCATCTTATATCTTATCCGGTTCAAATGAATAATTGTAAATCAATGTAATGTAGCGATTGGGGGGAAATTCGTATATTGCATCTACTTGACTTTATGGAATTGATGGAAAAGAAAAATTCTTGAACCTGAAGTAAAACAAAATCTGTATTGTATAAAATCAAAAAGTTTTATTAATAATTGATTTTTTTCCGGGATTGCAAATCTATTAAAAGGTTCTTCTTTTGAGGTTTATAGTTTATTTGTTCGAGAAAAATGGATCCTTCATGATTGATCGTCCCGAACAATCTTTTTAAGATGTAAAAAAGTCTTAAGCAAACTTATTTATTCGTCTTTTTTAGAAATATGTTTCATTCATATGATAGAATATAGAGTTAAATAAATTGGATCCTTGCTGAGCCTTCCCCGGATAAATACTTATCTATCCATAGATAAATAGATAGAAAGTATGTACTATTATATACCGGTATACACACATATATACCGGTATACACACACCGGTTGAGCCAATGACTATTCATGATTCCATATTGAATCAATTACATACCGGTTTGAAATAAAATTAGAGGAATGTTATGGTAAAACTTCGTTTGAAACGATGTGGTAGAAAGCAACGTGCGATTTGAAGGACATGATCGGCTGTGGATTCTTACATCCACCATTTTCTATAGGAATGAAGATGCTCTTGGCTCGACATAGTTTGTTCTGCTCTGTTAGGAACCTAATTTGTGTTCGGTTGCCTAATTTGTGTTCGGTTGTAAGTAAATAGTACATGATGGAGCTCGAGCAGAAAGGATTGATTCCTTTATCAGGGGGAAGAATCTAGGGTTAGTAACTATCAATAAGTTAGACCAACTTTGTAAGTATATCCTCAATATATAAATCGAAAGGTTAAAAAAATCGAAAAATAAAAGAAGTTTGAAAAAAAAAAAGTAAAATTTTTCAGAATTGGTAAAACTATTTCGATCAAAAGTGTATCACAAGGGAATCCACCGTTCATATTCTATTTCTATAGTATAGAAAAAGATAACAAAAAAAAAGGTATGTTGCTGCTCTTTTGAAAGGAGTAAGGATCACCGAAGTAATGTCTAAACCCAATGATTTCACAAAGCAAAGAAAATGGATTCCGGAACAAGTAAACACTATTTTCAATTGTCTCAACAATTGAATCAGAATGAGGAATAAAAATAGATTCGAGATGAGACAAACAAAAGAGGTTAGAGACGGCTCAATAAATGTCTAAGGGTTTCCCTTCGAACTCTGTCAGAATTACCCAACTTGAGTTATGAGTACGAATGAGATTTCTTTTTTTCTGTAAGGAAGAATAAAAAAACGACTCAAATCATAGTCTAATTTATGATTTTTATGATTTTATGGATCCATTTGTCATTATATACATATACATATACAGAAATTTAGAATCCTTTTTTCTCGAGCCGTATGAGGAGAAAACCTCCTATACGTTTCTAGGGGGGGCATTGTTTATTTACATCTATTCCAATGAGCCATCTACCGAATCGTTGCAATTGATGTTCGATCCCGAAGAGAAGGAAGAGATCTTAGAAAAGTAGGTTTTTACGATCCGATAAAGAATCAAACTTATTTAAATGTTCCTGTTATTCTATATTTCCTTGAAAAAGGTGCTCAACCTACGAGAACTGTTTGTGATATTTTAAGGAAGGCGGAATTATTTCAAGAAAGAACTTCGATTCGAGGTAATTGTAATTAAAGTAAAAAAACAAAATTAATAAATAAAAAAAGGGGGGGGGGTCACTAGTATATATCTTTGTGTAATTATTTACACACAATTTGCCTTTTTCTTGCTGTATTCATACTTAATTTACTTTTTTTTGTTCGTTGCGGGAATCCACCAACAAACAAGGGGTTAATCTTGCTTATTGTACCTCTATTGATTGAATAAACCCGAGATTTTTTCTTTACTTTACATCTTTCGTATTTTTTTCATCCAAATTTCTTATTTATGTTTATGTTGTGCCAATCCAACACAAGTCCTTATTTGATTTACTTAAATTTCTTTTCTTAACATTGGATCCATATTGACAATGGTGCATCGAAGAAATATAATTCGATCGTAGATAAATAGATCCGTTTATCTCCACCCCATATTGGTTTTTTCTTTCCTTCCCTTCAGTCAAATGATGGGTTTGCCCTGCCGATTTACTGGCATACAAGATGTATTTTCTTAACGAAAAAGAAAAGAAAATTGATAAATAAAATGGTGGTTTGTCACAATTTTGACATCTCTATTGGGAATCAGTTGTTGTTTAATCCGATCTGTCCATTTTGGTATTTTGGTGTTTTTAATTGATAAACAAAAACAAATTTTTCTTTTCGATTTGTTCTAGTTCAATGTTTTGACGGGGTCGTGCAGTGCAATTCAATTGATTTTTTTATTTTGACCGTATTTACATATATCCTATTTATTTTATTTTTTATTTTTATTTTATTCGGGTTGCTAACTCAACGGTAGAGTACTCGGCTTTTAAGTGCGACTATGATCTTTTACACATTTGGATGAAGCAACAGATTCGTCCAGACTATTGGTAGAGTCTATAAGACCACGACTGATCCTCAAAGGTAATGAATGGAAAAAACAGCATGTCGTAATAAAATATTATAATTTTATTATTTAATTTATTAATTATTTATTTAATTTATTATTTATTTAATTTATTAATTATTTATTTAATTTATTATTTATTTAATTTATTATTTAATTAATTTATTATTTAATTAAATATTATTTAATTTTTAATTTTTAATTAAAGTAGAACTTTGAGTTTATCCTTACCGGATCATTATTACAATTTTTTTTTTCACTTCCAAAAAGAAACAAAAAGAAAAAAAAATTCACATTTACAGTTAGGTCTAGTGAATAAATGGATAGAGCCCTATGGGTCTAATTCTGGTGAAATAAAAAGCAACGAGCTTTTGTTCTTAATTTGAATGATTACCCTATCTAATTAGACGTTAAAGATAGATTAGTGCCTGATGCGGGAAAGGGTGGGTTCTTCTGTGAGTGGACCATTGATTTTCTTTCTTTTTTTTTTTAATGAATCCTAATTATTCTTTGTTATGTGTTGGAGACAGATGTGTAGAAGAAACAGTATACTGATAAAGAGAATTTATTCCAAAGTCAAAAGAGCGATCGAGTTGCAAAAATAAAGGATTTTTTACTCTCTTGTAATTATAACGAACATAAACCGATTGGATAGAAAAGGAGAGAAAAAAGATCTGTTGATTGGACTCCACTGTTTCCTTTGTTTGCGGGATATATATTTTTTTCTTACTGTAATTATATACATAATACATACCCCGTTCTGACCATATTGCACTATGTATCATTTGATAACCTAAAAAATGAAATGGGTCCCGCCTCTGGTTCAAGTAGAAATGTAAATGGAAGAATTACAAGGATATTTAGAAAAAGATAGATCTTGGCAACAACACTTTCTATATCCGCTTCTCTTTAAGGAGTATATTTACACATTTGCTCATGATCGTGGTTTAAATGGTTCGATTTTTTACGAATCCACGGAAATTATTGGTTATGACAGTAAATATAGTTCATTACTTGTGAAACGCTCAATTATTCGAATGTATCAACAGAATTATTTGATTTATTCGGTTAATGATTCTAACCAAAATCGATTCGTTGGGCACAACAATTTTTTTTATTTTCATTTTTTTTATTCTCAGATGATATTGGAAGGTTTTGCAGTCATTGTGGAAATTCCATTCTTGCTGCGATTAGTATCTTTCCTCGAAGAAAAAAAAATACCAAAATATCAGAATTTGAATTTACGATCTATTCATTCAATATTTCCCTTTTTGGAGGACAAATTATCGCATTTAAATTATGTGTCAGATATACTAATACCTTATCCCATCCATCTGAAAATCTTGGTTCAAATCCTTCAATTCTGGATCCAAGATGTTCCTTCTTTACATTTATTGCGATTCTTTCTTCACGAATATCATAATTGGAATAGTCTTATTACTCCGAATAATTCTATTTTTCTTTTTTCAAAAGAAAATAAAAGACTATTTCGGTTCCCATATAATTTTTATGTATCTGAATGCGAATTTGTATTAGTTTTTCTTCGTAAACAATCTTCTTATTTACGATTAACATCTTCTGGAGCTTTTCTTGAGCGAACACATTTCTATGGAAAAATAGAACATCTTATAGTAGTAGTAGTGCGCCGTAATTATTTTCAGAAGACCCTATGCTTTT